TGCAGGAGTACTTCTTGGATCTGCCAATTATGTTATGGCCGTAGCCCTACTCATGGTGATCTGGTTGAGTTGGGAGAAGCCGTAGGCATTATTGCGGGTCAATCAATTGGGGAACCGGGGACTCAACTCACATTAAGAACTTTTCATACGGGCGGAGTATTCACAGGTGGTACTGGCGAACATGTACGAGCTCCCTCTAATGGAAAAATACAATTTGATGAGTATTTGGTTCATCCCACACGTACCCGTCATGGGCATCCTGCTTTTCTATGTTTTATAGATTTGTATGTAACTATTGAGAGTCGAGATATTATACATAATGTTAATATTCCAACAAAAAGTTTGATTTTAGTTCAAAATGATCAATATGTAGAATCGGAACAAGTGATTGCCGAGATTCGTGCCGGAACGTCCACTTTTCGTTTTAAGGAGAGGGTTCTAAAACATATTTATTCTGAGTCAGAAGGAGAAATGCACTGGAGTACTGATGTGCATCATGCGCCCGAATATCCGTATAGTAATGTTCATCTAGTACCAAAAACAAGTCATTTATGGATATTAGCAGGAGGTATATGCAGATCCAGTATAGTGTCTTTTTCACTCCACAAGGATCAAGATCAAATGAATTCTAATTCTTTTTCTGTCGAAGAAAGAAATATCTTTGATTTGACTAATGATCAAGTAAGACATAAATTTTTTGGTAAAAGTAAAAAGGATGGGCAAATTTTTGAGTATTCAAAACCTTATCGAATCATATCCAATGGTCATTGGAATCTCATAGATCCCTCTATTTGTCAAGAGAATTCCGATGATTCCTTGGCGAAAAAGCGAAGAAATAGATTCGTGATTCCCTTACAATATGATCAAGAACGAGAAAAGAAACTAATACCATCTTTTTGTATTTTTCTTAAAATACCTATAAATGGTATTTTACGTAAAAATAGTATTCTTGCTTATTTTGATGATCCGCGATATAGAAGAAGCAGTTCGGGAATTACTAAATATGGGATTGTCGAAGTAGATTCAATCGTAAAAAAAGAGGATTTGATTGAGTATCGAGGAGCAAAAGAATTTAGTCCGAAATACCAAATGCAAATGAGAGTAGATCGATTTTTTTTCATTCCCGAGGAAGTGCATATCTTCCCCGTATCTTCGCCCATAATGGTCCGAAACAATAGTATCGTTGGAGTAGATACACGACTTGCTTTAAATATAAATACAAGAAGCCGAGTAGATGGATTAGTCCGAGTGGAGAGAAAAAAAAGGAGTATTGAACTGAAAATTTTTTCTGGAGATATTCATTTTCCTGGAGAGGCGGATAAAATATCTAGGCACGGCGGCATTTTGATACCACCAGGAATGGAAAATAAAAATTATAAGGGATCAAAAAAATTTAAAAATTGGATCTATGTTCAACGGATCACACCTATAAAAAAAAAGTATTTTGTTTTGGTTCGGTCCGTAGTCCCATATGAAATATCCGATGGGATAAATTTAGCAACACTTTTTCCTCAGGATCTCTTGCAGGAAAAGGATAATGTACAACTTCGAATTGTCAATTATATACTTTATGGAAATAGCAAGTCAATTCGAGGAATTTCTCACACAAGTATTCAATTAGTTCGGGCTTGCTTAGTATTGAATTGGGACCAAGAAAAAAGGGGTTTTATAAAAGAAGAGGTTCATGCTTCCTTTGTTGAAATAAGGGCAAATGATCTGCTTCGTGATTTCATCAGAATTGAGTTAGTAAAGTCCACTATTTCTTATACCGTAAAAAAGTATGATACGTCAAGTTCAGGATTGATTTACAATATTGGATTAGATCGTATCAATATAAATCCTTTTAATTCCAAGGCAAAGACTCAATCATTTACCCAACATCAGGGAACTCTTGGTACGTTGTTGAATCGAAATAAGGAATGCCAATCTTTCCGAATTTTGTCATCATCCAATTGTTCTCGAATTGGCCTCTTTAATACTTCGAGATATAATAATGCGACAAAAGAATTGGATCCCATGAATCCAATTAGGGATTTGTTGGGTCCCTTAGGTACTACTGTATTTAAAATAGCGAATCCTTGTTTATCTTACTATTTAATAACTTATAATCAAATCTTTTTAAAGAACTATTTGTTACTTGACAATTTTCAACAGACTTTCCAAGTACTTCAATTTCAATACTGTTTCCTAGATGAAAATAGTAGGATTTATAATCCCGATCCGTGTAGTAACATCATTTGGAATTTATTCCATTTTAATTGGTGTTTTCTCCATCACGATTATTGTGAAGAGGCATGGACAATAATTAGCCTTGGCCTATTTCTTTGTGAAAATTTATGTCTATTGAAATACGGATCACGCATAAAAAAATCTGGTAAAATTTTCATTGTTCATGTTGACTCTTTAGTTATAAGATCAGCTAAGCCCTATTTGGTCACTCCGGGAGCAACTGTTCATGGCCATTATGGGAAAACCTTTTATGAAAGAGATACATTAATTACATTTATATATGAAAAATCGAGATCCGGCGATATCACGCAAGGTCTTCCAAAAGTGGAACAAATCTTAGAAGTTCGTTCAATTGATTCAATATCGATGAACCTCAAAAAGAGAGTTGAAGGTTGGGACGAACGTAGCCGAAGGCTTCTTGGGATACCCTGGGGATTCTTGATTGGAGCTGAACTAACCATAGCACAAAGTCGTATCTCTTTGGTTAATAAGATCCAAAAGGTTTATCGATCCCAGGGGGTACAGATCCATAATAGACATATAGAGATTATTGTACGTCAAGTAACATCAAAAGTGTTGGTTTCAGAAGATGGAATGTCTAATGTGTTTTCACCTAGGGAACTGATTGGATTGTTGCGAGCAGAGCGAGCAGGGCGTGTTTTGGACGAAGCGATCTGTTATCGGGCAATCTTATTGGGAATAACGAAGTCATCTCTGAATACTCAAAGTTTCATATCCGAAGCGAGTTTTCAAGAAACTGCTCGAGTTTTAGCAAAAGCTGCTCTACGAGGTCGTATTGATTGGTTGAAAGGGCTGAAAGAGAACGTTGTTCTGGGGGGGATTATACCGGTTGGTACTGGATTCAAAAAATTAGTACATCGTTCAAAGCAAGATAAAAACATTCATTTGAAAATAAAAAGGAAGAATCTATTCGAATTGGAGATGAGAGATATTTTGTTACACTATAGAGAATTTTGAGAATTTTTTTTGTTCTTTCGTCCCGAACTATTTCCATGGGACATCAGACCAATCATTTACATGATACATTATTTAGTAATTCCTAACAAGAGGTTCATTCTTTTTACTTGAATTCTCTGGTCCCATTATGGATTTGGTAATCAACGAAAAATAAAGAATGAAAAGAAATTCATGATTTTGGTCGTAGATCAATGGTCAATCCTGGTATAAGGTTCCGTCGGAACAGTTATTTATTTCACAGGTTACTGAATCTCTCTAAAAAAAAAAAAAAAAGATAAAGTGTGGCAAAATGGGAAGACGATATTGGAACATAAATTTGGAAGAGATGATGGAAGCAGGAGTTCATTTTGGTCATGGTACTAAGAAATGGAATCCTAGAATGGCTCCTTACATCTCTGCAAAGCGTAAAGGTATTCATATTACAAATCTTACTATAACTGCTCGTTTTTTATCAGAAGCCTGCGATTTAGTTTTTGATGCAGCAAGTATGGGAAAAAACTTCTTAATCGTTGGCACCAAAAATAAAGCAGCGGATTTAGTAGCATCAGCAGCAATAAGGGCTCGATGTCATTATGTTAATAAAAAATGGCTTGGTGGTATGTTAACAAATTGGTCTACTACAGAAACAAGACTTCAGAAGTTCAGGGACTTAAGAGCGGAACAAAAAATGGGGAAACTCGCCCGTCTCCCAAAAGGAGATGCAGCAATGTTGAAGAGAAAGTTATCCACCTTGCAAACATATCTGGGTGGGATCAAATATATGACGGGATTGCCCGATATTGTAATTATCGTTGATCAGCAAGAAGAATATATGGTTCTTCGAGAATGTGTCATTTTGGGCATTCCGACGATTTGTTTAATCGATACAAATTGTGACCCAGATCTTGCAGATATTTCTATTCCGGCCAACGATGATGCTATAGCATCGATTCGATTGATTCTTACCAAATTAGTATCCGCAATTTTGGAGGGCCGAAATAGTTATATAAAAAAAGGTTGATTATCTTATAATTTAATAGTTAAGAAAAAGAAGAAGAAGATTAGTTCCTTTTTGTTGAACTCCATGGATTTCTTTGATTGTTTATTATTTTGGTTTGCATTTTTGAACTATGTTTTGAATATTTAATAAAAAATGATTGGTATTTTTTTTTTTATGTAATTTCTTGGTATTCTAAATATATCTAAATATAATGTATGATTCCTATTCATGAATGAAGGTAGATGAATTGAGAAAGATATGGTTGAATCAAAATAATTCCTTTTTTAAGTTCGATTTCTATTATAGGGCAATATGAATGTTATACTATGTTCCATTAAAACACTCAAAGGGTTATACGATATGTCAGGTGTAGAAGTAGGCCAACATTTATATTGGGAAATAGGAGGTTTACAAATTCATGCCCAAGTGCTTATCACTTCTTGGATTGTAATTGCTATTTTATTAGGTTCAGCCATCATAGCTGTTCGGAATCCACAAACCATTCCGACCGACGGGCAGAATTTCTTCGAATATGTCCTTGAATTTATTCGAGACTTGAGCAAAACTCAGATTGGAGAGGAGTATGGTCCTTGGGTTCCATTTATTGGAACGATGTTCCTATTTATTTTTGTTTCTAACTGGTCAGGTGCTCTTTTACCTTGGAAAATCATAAAGTTACCTCATGGGGAGTTAGCTGCGCCCACGAATGATATAAATACTACTGTTGCTTTAGCTTTACCCACGTCAGTGGCATATTTCTATGCGGGTCTTAGCAAAAAAGGATTGGGATATTTCGGTAAATACATTCAGCCAACTCCAATACTTTTACCAATTAATATCCTAGAAGATTTTACAAAGCCTTTATCTCTTAGTTTTCGACTTTTCGGGAATATATTGGCTGATGAATTAGTAGTTGTTGTTCTTGTTTCTTTAGTGCCTTCAGTAGTTCCTATACCTGTCATGTTTCTTGGATTATTTACAAGTGGTATTCAAGCTCTTATTTTTTCAACTTTGGCTGCGGCTTATATAGGTGAATCCATGGAGGGTCATCATTGACTAACTTTCGAAATAGTTTTTTAAGCTTATCCCAATTAAAGCAATGCGGGGTTCAATATAATCCAAAGGGCTGGAGAAGAAAATGAAAATAGCTAATATTATGTATTGTAGTATTGTATATATGAAGAAAGATAGATGATATTGCAGAGTTTTTAAGAGAAAAAAGGATTGGGTGGGGGGTCCTACTAGATATATGTACAGAATACGATTTAATACTAATAGAATAATAAAGTGCAGGTGGTTTACGTTATGGAAGAAAAAAAGTATATGTTATTTACTAGTTAGATAGGAATTATCCCTATCTCTTTTTTTCTAGCTCACTTCATTTATAATTTATATAGATTCAAATATCAGTCCTTTTTCGATTTTTTCTGTGATTGTTAATTGAATGAAAGAATATAAGAGTTTCTAAACAAGAAAACACAATGGCTAAAACCGTATGTATCTATTTACATAAAACTCCATCATGGGTAGAAAGAAAGGAAAAACAGTATATGGAAGTAGTTCTTAAAATTAAGTAATATTCTGTTGGAGTTTTTAGCTACTTCGACCCGATAGATTTTAGTGATAAGTATCAATAAAAAAAAAGAAGTAAGTAAAAAGGTAGTATAGTAAAGTAAATAGTAAAAGTCGAAAAAGAAGTGGATAAAGATTAAGTAGTAATTCATTGGTTGGTTGTATCATTAACCATTTCTTTTTTTTTTTTTTTGCGAGGAAATTACCATGAATCCACTTATTTCTGCTGCTTCCGTTATTGCTGCTGGATTGGCTGTGGGGCTTGCTTCTATTGGACCTGGGGTTGGTCAAGGTACTGCTGCGGGCCAAGCTGTAGAAGGTATTGCGAGACAACCAGAAGCAGAGGGTAAAATACGAGGTACTTTATTGCTTAGTCTGGCTTTTATGGAAGCTTTAACAATTTATGGACTGGTCGTGGCATTAGCTCTTTTATTTGCAAATCCTTTTGTTTAATTTTATCATAGAATAAAAATGTAAAAAAAAGGGGGACCTATCTTTTTTCTTATTTTATTAACTGGGAGTTTCCCTTTGCTCCTTCGAATTTTACTCCTATAACTATTTATTTTTTGTTTGTCGAAACAATACTTTGGGAGGGACTGATTTGAGGATAAGGAATTAGCGGATCCACTCGCTTTCTTCCCTTTCGTTCTTAGTTTAGTAAAATTATAATTATATTAAAAATAAGAAATGGAACAAAAAAATCGATAAAAAAAAGGGGGGAGGCGAGTGGAGTGATACAAAAAGAACTCTGTTCTTTGTTAGTCCTATCTATAAGAGGAGAGCATATGAAAAATATAACCGATTCCTTTGTTTCCGTGGGACACTGGCCATCCGCTGGGAGTTTCGAGTTTAATACCGATATTTTAGCAACAAATCCAATAAATCTAAGCGTTGTGCTGGGTATATTGATTTTTTTTGGAAAGGGAGTGTGTGCGAGTTGTGTATTTCAAGAATAGGTTGGATTTCGCCGGCTGCACTTTCTTTATATTTATGTATTCTTTTTTTTATTTGCGTAAATAGGAAAAAGGGTGCACAATCTCGACGAATTACTTCGTAATTGGATTTTATTCAGAAATCATATCTAAGAACCATAGCATTTCGTGACTAATTGGTAAATGAACTTTGATTCTCTATCAACCAATAATGTTGAGGTCTTTTACATGGTTAAAGATAAATTGTTTGAAGTCCAGGCACAGCATACCGTGGTACTCTTTCTACCGCTACATTAGTACCGAAATACCGCAAATAAAAAAAAATAAATAATAATAATTGGGAATTTATCCGATGTATAACACTCATATGGATAAATTTATTTGAACCATTTACAGGTATAGGAAAGATGGGTATATTCCCCCACCCCTTTTTTTATCCACTGCCAAATCGACGACCTATATATTGTATAAAAATATAAAAAAGATAAATTTTTTAAATTTTTTGGATGAAAAAAAAAGTTTGTGAATAAAGAACAAATAAAGAAACAACTTTGCTGACAATTTTTTATTTTTTGTCTGGTCTGAAGAGTCCTACTATCCTAATATTCTGATGTTAGATCAGTTTCGATATCTTTGAATACGAACAGAAAAGAGAGGATAGGCTCAAGAGAGGATAGGTTCATTCCATTCAAAGATCAAAGATATGGGAATGTCTATCAAAGGAAAGAAACAATTGAGCGTGAGAGCCAAATGAATCAAAAGATTCATGTTTGGTTCGGGAAGAGATATGAGAGTTGTGAAATGAATGTA